CCGAAGGTTCACAAGCGGCTGAATATTTATTCCAAAAGGGCTTATTCGATTTAATCGTACCACGTAATCTTTTAAAAGGTGTTCTGAGTGAGTTATTGGAACTCCATGCTTTCGTTCCCTTGAAACAAAAAAATCAAGAAGTAGAATTTTAGGTTTAATTAGTTTATTTGAATTAAAATGAAAATATGAGACTTCATTTTTTACGATATCTTTTTGGAGTCATATTAATGATTAGTCATCAGAATCTTCTCCTTATATCTATAGAGACAAAATTGTCTCTATAGATATAGAGAGTCTTGCATCCTTGTATAATTTACTGAGAATACTCATTATTACTAATAATCCCTGTTGGATCATTCATATCATTTTTGTAGAAAGCTAAAAGAAAAAGAAGTCCATTTATTTAGTTCTATACCTCTTTGCACTTATTCAATACTCAATTATTATATATGTTCACTTATCGCTTATATTAGAGTTTAATTTATTACAAATTAGAATTATTTATTAAATTATTATATTATTATTATATTCTAAAATAAAAAAATAAAAATACCTTTATAACAATATATAACAGGTACAAATATTAAATAAATCGAGGTATCCATTCTATGACAACTCTCAACTTACCCTCTATTTTTGTGCCCTTAGTGGGCCTAGTTTTTCCGGCAATGGCAATGGCTTCCTTATTTCTTTATATTCAAAAAAACAAGATTTTTTAGATCCGATGGGACTAAATCTCATTTCTTTTTTTTTCAAGACTTAGATTTAGAACATAACACAGATATCTATTTAGTCTAATATGATAGAAAGGGGGTGCGGCTTCCGCCGAACCTAACCTAAATTAAAGAATTCGTATACATGTCTAAATTCATTTTTTTTTTTTAGCTATTTTCACAAAGCGATCTGGACTGACATATTCGGCAGATGTATGAAGTGTAAAGTCAATGTATCTAAATGGGTGTAGATCTTTAGAAAGGATCAGAAGCGGGGGAGGTTTTTTCGATCTAAAGAATTAGATCAATGACTTCTAAAGATTCACATTAGAAGAAGGCTAGTTGATGCGAGTTCCCTCGGAAACAAAAAGAGTAAAGTCAAAATTTTTTTATTCTTTAACTTCCAATAAAATAAAACTGGATCTAGTATGAGTTGTCGATCAGAACATATATGGATAGAACTTATAACAGGGTCTCGAAAAACAAGTAATTTCTTTTGGGCCTTTATCCTTTTTTTAGGGTCAGTAGGATTTTTATTGGTTGGAACTTCCAGCTATCTTGGTAGGAATTTAATATCTTTATTTCCATATCAGGAAATCTCTTTTTTTCCACAAGGGATAGTGATGGCTTTCTATGGTAGCGCGGGTCTCTTTATTAGTTCGTATTTGTGGTGCACAATTTCGTGGAATGTGGGGAGTGGTTATGATCGATTCGATAGAAAAGAGGGAATAGTTTGTATTTTTCGTTGGGGATTTCCTGGAAAAAATCGTCGCATTTTCCTACGATTTCTTATGAAAGATATTCAGTCCATAAGAATAGAAGTTAAAGAGGGTATTTATGCCCGCCATGTTCTTTATATGGAAATCAGGGGCCAGGGGGACATTCCCTTGACTCGTACTGATGAGAATTTGACTCCCCGAGAGATTGAACAAAAAGCTGCTGAATTAGCCTATTTCTTGCGCGTACCGATTGAAATTTTTTGAAAAATAAACGACGAACGGTCTTATTTGATTTTGGTATTCTTTTTAGGGGGCGGGGGCGAAACACAAAAAAGGGGGATTCATATCTTGTAATATAACGCATGCTTGATCGAAAGAGGCTATCACATAGAGTCGACGAATAGGGGGGTTCATTAATAATTCAAAGATGAAAAAAATATCAAAAAAGAAAGAATTGACTCCTTTTATATATCTTGCATCTTTAGTATTTTTGCCCTGGTTGATCTCTCTTTTATTTCAAAAGAGTATTGTGGAGTCTTGGGTTACTAATTGGTGGAATACTAGTCAATCTGAAAATTTTATGAATCATATTCAAGAAAAAAGTATTCTAGAAAAATGTATAGAATTAAAGGAACTTTTCTTGTTGGAAGAAATGATAAAAGAATTTTCGGAGACACATCCACAAAAGTGGAGTATAGGAATACAAAAAGAAACAACCCAACTGATCAAGATGTATAATGAAAATTGTATTCATATGATTTTACACTTCTCGACAAATCTAACCTGTTTCTTTATTCTAAGCGGTTATTCTCTTCTGGCTAATAAAGAACTTATTATTTTGAACTCTTGGGTTCAGGAATTCGTCTATAACTTAAGCGACACAATCAAAGCTTTTTCTATTCTTTTATTAACAGATTTATGTATCGGATTCCATTCACCCCACGGTTGGGAACTTCTGCTTAGCTTTGTTTACAAAGATTTGGGATTTGCTTATAATGATCAAATTATATCTGCCCTTGTTTCCACTTTTCCAGTCATTATAGACACAATTTTTAAATATTGGATTTTCCGGTATTTAAATCGTATATCTCCGTCACTTGTAGTTATTTATCATTCAATGAATGATTGAAAAAGGGTTTACTGTAATCTTAATCCAATGCAAATGGTTGTTACTTTCTAAGATAGTAACATAGGAAAAGCGCGTTAAAAATCATATTGACTCTTTCGATCCATCCAGGGTTATATATATATTGAAGTTTAGTTGAGTAAATAGCAGAATCGTGGATAGGCAACTATACCAGAAACCTACCTAATTTATTGTAGAAATTTTCGGGATCAATGATTGGACCATGCAAACTAGAACTATCCTTTCTTGGATAAAGGAACAGATTACTCGATCTATTTCCCTATCCCTCATGATATATATAATAACTCGGACATACATTTCAAACGCATACCCCATTTTTGCACAACAGGGTTATGAAAATCCACGAGAAGCGACTGGGCGTATTGTATGTGCCAATTGCCATTTAGCTAACAAGCCCGTGGATATTGAGGTGCCACAAGCAGTACTTCCTGATACTGTATTTGAGGCAGTTGTTCGAATTCCTTATGATCTCCAAGTGAAACAAGTTCTTGCTAATGGTAAAAAGGGCGGTTTGAATGTAGGAGCTGTTCTTATTTTACCTGAGGGGTTTGAATTAGCCCCCCCCGATCGGATTTCCCCCGAGATGAAAGAAAAGATAGGAAATCTTTCTTTTCAGAGTTATCGCCCTACTAAAAAAAATATTCTTGTGATAGGCCCTGTTCCGGGTCAGAAATATAGTGAAATTACCTTTCCTATTCTTTCCCCCGACCCTGCAACTAATAAAGATGCTCACTTCTTAAAATATCCCATATATGTAGGTGCTAACAGGGGGAGGGGGCAGATTTATCCGGACGGGAGCAAGAGTAATAATACGGTTTATAATGCTACAGCAGCAGGTATAATAAATAAAATTATACGAAAGGAAAAAGGGGGATATGAAATAACTATAGTGGATCCTTCGGATGGGCGTCAAGTAGTTGATATTATTCCTCCCGGACCAGAACTTCTTGTTTCAGAGAGTGAATCTATCAAACTGGATCAACCATTAACAAGTAATCCGAATGTGGGTGGATTTGGTCAGGGAGATGCGGAAATAGTACTTCAAGATCCATTACGTGTTCAAGGTCTTTTGTTCTTCCTGGCATCTGTTATTTTGGCACAAATATTTTTGGTTCTTAAAAAGAAACAGTTTGAGAAGGTTCAATTATCCGAAATGAATTTCTAGGTCCGTGAATTTATCAACATTAAGTTCGTCTAAAAAGGACCCAATTCTTCTTGGAATTTTTGTTATTATAATATAATGAAAAAATAATGCAAAGTCTTTTGTTTACTTGGTTCTATTCGTTTTTCTACGAGCTGTCAGTAATTACTTGTCTCGCAGCATGGTTCATAGTACGTATATATATATATATATATTTTTTTTTTTCAATTTCCCTATTCTTTATGTCATGTCCAAGGTGTGATCAGTCAGATTCAAATGAAATATAATAGAATGCATCACTTATTTTATATTGTAATCTAATAGAATAAAATTGACTAGATACTAATAGGAAACAGAAATAAGCGGAGAATAGAAAAGAAAGAATAAATGGGGTGAATTTTTTTTGTTAGGCAGGACTAGTCGTTTTACTAGTCTTCGACACAAGAAAGGGATTAAAAAATTCTTTTCTTGTGTCGAAATCATAATGATTTTTGATTCTGTTCATCAAAGATTCCTATGTTTAGTTTTGAAGTTTCGCCGAATATGTTTTTACACATAACAAACCGTGGACAACCCAAACCAAAAAAGAAAGGGAATTTCTTCAATGAATTACAAAATAAATTCAATTGCGATTAATCGATTAAAGAGAGTGGGGTTTTGAGTATATAAAATAAAGGGTTTGCATGGTATATGATCTCTAGAAACCCCATGAAATTAATTAATCCCCCTTTTTTCTTTTCTAACTTTGTAAGTTTCAATAGGTACTAGACTAAGAAATTGATGTTAGGAAGTAATCAAGAAAATTCATCAAAATAAAAAGAATCTTTTGGTAAATATCAAAAGTGATCCATTTTGTCATTTATCTGACATCGGAATAAACTGAAATATTATGAAAGCGTGTAAGAACTCAATGGCACCTTACCCATCTTTGTTTTTATGATTCGAGGGGTAAGGTGCCATTGAGTTCTTACACGCTTTCATATCTACAACTCAGTTCATCTCATTATTACAAGGATGAACCCAATCCTGAATAGGAACCATAAAAGAAAATACCTAGTAAACCGATCACAGCAATACCAGTTACCGTACCTATTATCCAAAGAGGAATCCTTCCAGTAGTATCGGCCATTTACCCCACTTCCCTCCCCATTTTATCAAGTGGTCGTGCTAGAGACATAAACAGCCATGGATAATTATGAGATGAGATCCTTCCGAATGGTATAAGAGAAGTTGGTATTCTCTTTCGTTCTCTTAATTGAAGAAATAATTGGAAAATAAAA